GCATTAACATAAATACGGCAGTAAGAAGAGGTAATACAAAAGTGTGTAAACTATAAAAACGGGTCAAAGTAGATTGACCCACACTAGCACTTCCACGCAATAACTCTACTAAAGGTGATCCTATTACGGGAATAGCTTCAGGTACGCCTGTCACGATTTTTACTGCCCAATAACCGATTTGGTCCCGGGGTAAGGAATAACCAGTTACACCAAACGATGCAGTCAATACAGCCAGAACCACACCCGTAACCCAAGTCAATTCGCGAGGTTTTTTAAACCCGCCCGTGAGATACACACGAAATACGTGTAGGATCATCATTAGGACCATCATACTTGCTGACCATCGATGAACTGATCGGATTAACCAACCAAAGTTGGCTTCAGTCATTATGTATTGAACAGAGGCAAAAGCCTCCGTAACGGTCGGACGATAGTAAAAAGTCATAGCAAAACCTGTAGCTACTTGTACTAAAAAACAAGTAAGTGTGATCCCTCCTAGACAATAAAATATATTGACATGAGGAGGAACATATTTACTAGTTATATCATCTGCAATCGCCTGAATCTCGAGACGCTCCTCGAACCAATCATATACTTTATTGAGATAGGTAAACCAAGGGGACTCCCCCTCTGAGAACCGTATATGAGAATTTCATCTCGTACGGCTCAAGCAGAAACACCCAAATACTGATTACAATGGATATGTAATAGAAAATTTGAAATTTCTTATTTATCCACTTGATTCAATCGTCTCTGAAGATACGAAGGAACCAAAATCCGAACTCTCTTCTTTGTTGTGATGAGAATGCCAAAATATCAAGTTAGCTCATCTGTCTTTATGTTGATCGTTACAGGCCTCTTGAATCTTCTATTCCCCTATTTATTTGTTATTTGATTTGTTGGTTTTGTTTGTGCGTAATGCAGATTGACTACTGTTTACTATTTTTTTTTTTTTTTGATAGGAATTCTCTTGTTGAGACCCTATGAATCGATTGAAACCTCAGATTCATACTAGAACCACGATGATTCAATAAAACCCAAAAACTAAGACCAAGGGTTCTATGAGTAAGAACTATTTGATCATCACTTATTCATAGATGTAATGACTAAAAATCCAGAGAAAGATTTGTCCTTCGGTCAAAATAAGCATGATTCTAAAGGAAGAAAAATCGTTCAATTTATCAAATACCTCTTTGTTTGAAAATTTTTTGAAGTCCAGTCACGAGGTCTGAATAGTAGGTATGAATCATAGTTCAAATATTTCTTGATCTATTCCATATATTCCGTGCTCCAGATACTAGGATGAATATCCGACGAGGCAGAACCATCTCTGTCGAGATGACAGACCCATTCTCTGTACTATCAATAGGATCAATTATAACAAGTCGCACACTCATATTCCGGAAATACCGAAACAACGGAATTCCACGGTCAAACTACCAGAATGTATAAATCTGAGTCCTAAGTGATTCATTTTTGATTGAAAAGCTAGGGCTTCTGGTTCTTATGGACCTAATTCATTGAAATTCCATCCAGTAAAACGGAAGAATTATAAATCTCTAAAATAATAGATAGGAATATCGCAAATAGAGCCATTGCGACACCCATAAATGGGGTGGTTCCCCATCCAGGAGCCACTTTACCATATTCTGAATTCAATGGTTTCAATAAATCCCCTGTAATAGTTCGTCTTGGCCCAGATCTAGCACTACCCTCAACGGTTTGTGTAGCCATAACATAAATACTATTGCATTGGTTGAGATCTGTTGACTTTGTATACTATTCCGTTGTAAATAAACGATCTTATCGTAGCATAGATCCATCGTGGTCTTGAAATTCTCTAATAATGGAAACAGCAACCTTAGTCGCCATCTCCATATCTGGTTCACTTGTAAGCTTTACGGGGTACGCCTTATATACCGCTTTTGGGCAACCCTCTCAACAACTAAGAGATCCATTCGAGGAACACGGAGACTAATTGAAGTAATGAGTCCCCCATATGGGGGACTCATTACTTCAATTAAGATAATGAAAAATCATTTCATCTTTTTAGTCGGGACCTTAGGCGGTTCTCGAAAAAATATAGCGAAAAAGATTATCCCTAAAGTCGAGACTAAGAGGAATGTATAAACCAATGCTTCCATAGATTCGATCGTTGTTTACAATTATAGCTTCCACACCTGTTCATTTAGGATTATTTCCCAGATAAAGAAAGGACAAGAGCAAAGAAAGGCGATGATTCAAATCAATATTTCTACGGTACCTTATATCAAATCAAAAAAATCAAATATAGAGGCGAAAGATACCGGAGCAATGTTGTATCAGACTACCTGTCTCCTTGTAGTTGGATCTCCAAGTTTTTGGAATGCTCCAAATTCCACTTGAGCATCCAAATCTGGGTCAATCCCAGCAAAAACATCTCTGAACAAGGTTCGAGCGCCATGCCAAATGTGTCCGAAAAAGAAGAGCAAAGCAAACGTAGCATGTCCAAAAGTGAACCAACCCCTTGGACTGCTCCGAAAAACACCATCGGATTTCAAAGTAGCACGATCTAATTCAAAAATTTCACCCAATTGGGCACGTCTAGCATATTTTTTCACAGTAGCAGGATCGCTATAGCTGACTCCATTGAGTTCGCCACCATAGAACTCAACAGTTACACCCACTTGTTCGACACTATACTTCGATTCTGCCCTTCTGAAAGGAACATCGGCTCTCACAATTCCGTCTCCGTCCACCAAAACTACTGGAAATGTTTCAAAAAAAGTAGGCATACGGCGTACAAAAAGTTCATGCCCTTCTTTATCTCTAAAGATAGGGTGTCCTAACCATCCAACAGCTATCCCATCCCCGTTGTCCATTGAGCCTGCCCGGAATAATCCACCTTTCGCCGGATTATTACCGATGTAATCATAAAAAGCTAATTTTTCGGGAATTTTAGACCAAGCTTCCGATAAACTCAGATTTTCGGCTAGACTGGCGCCAACTCTTCGATATATTTCTTGCTGGAAGTATCCCTGATCCCACTGATAACGAGTGGGACCAAATAATTCGATCGGGGTAGTTGCTGAACCATACCACATAGTTCCAGCAACAACGAAAGCTGCAAAAAAGACAGCAGCGATACTACTGGAAAGGACAGTTTCAATATTGCCCATACGTAATCCTTTGTATAGACGTTGGGGTGGGCGGACACTAAGATGGAATAGACCTGCTAATATACCCAATGTACCTGCTGCAATATGATGAGAGGCTATTCCTCCCGGAACAAAGGGATCAAAACCTTCCGCACCCCACGCTGGATTTACAGATTGTACTTTTCCGGTTAGGCCATAAGGATCGGATACCCATATTCCAGGACCATACAAGCCTGTTACATGAAATGCGCCAAACCCAAAGCAAGCCACCCCTGAGAGAAATAAATGAATTCCAAAAATCTTGGGCAAATCCAAAGAGGGTTTTCCCGTACGTTCATCACAGAATATTTCTAGGTCCCAATACACCCAATGCCAGATAGCTGCTAAGAAGCACAAGCCAGAAAACACAATATGTGCCCCGGCCACACCTTCGTAACTCCAAATACCCGGATTCGTTATAGTTCCTCCTGTAATACTCCAACCGCCCCATGAATTGTTTATTCCTAAACGAGTCATGAAGGGTATAACGAACATACCCTGTCTCCACATTGGATCAAGAACGGGGTCAGAAGGATCAAAAACTGCTAATTCGTATAGAGCCATCGAACCGGCCCAACCGGAAACTAGAGCTGTATGCATTATATGGACAGAAAGCAGCCGACCGGGATCATTCAATACGACAGTATGAACACGATACCAAGGCAAACCCATGGAAATACCCCTTTCTCAAAGAAAAAATAGATACTATGTAACTTTATCGCATTGGAAATAACTATGCTATGGACCTCGCCCTTTCATTGGATTATCTCGAAACAAGGGTTAATATTTATTCTGTTCCGTTAGTAATAATTGAACAATTCTGTTCGTAGGAACAAAGAGAAGCAGATCTATTCTATACCCAATAAGTACCAATACGCAATGGGGGGATTAATCCTATTTTTTGTGAGCGAATGTATAGATACTTGTTTCTCATTCGAACGATCCGTTCGTAAGAATTTTCCTTTATTCCGTCTTCCTCTATGAATCTTCCAATCTATCGATAAAATACGATAAACGACAATATTATGAAGACAATAAACCATTGTTTGTTACGTTTCCACATCAAAGTGAAATAGAATACTTAATTTTTCTTTCATTTAATGCCCATTGGTGTTCCAAAAGTACCTTTTCGGAGTCCTGGAGAGGAAGATGCAGTTTGGGTTGACGTATAGTGTGACTTGTCAGACATATTGGGTCATATGGGATTTCCCCGTTCTCTCCCCCGATCGAGATATCCTCTGTTTCGCCCAAGAAAGATTGATTGAACCATCAATAATTCGAAGCGTGAAGTGCAATTAGATCAATTTATTTGGTTGGAGGATCAATATTCTCAATTAAAAGAATTTATGGTTGGCTTGGACCAATAAAATGAAGTATACAGGCTCCGTTCAGAAAATACCAAGGTAATCCATGTATGATTACCACCCTATCAGAAATGATTCCTTTATACCATATGAGTGATCTCAAATTGCCAATTAATGGAATAATATGATGAATACATCGAATATTTTGTGGAAGGCATGAAAATGAAACAAATTGAAAAAAAAAAAAAAAAAAGAAGTCATAGCAAAAATAAGCGGTACTGGGATCATTTGTCCTATATGTGCAAATCGAATTCGGGCAGATCTTTACCCGGAGTAGAGCATAAACCTAAAAGAGTGGAAGAGGCCCATTCGGGAACAAGAAAATTACATCGTGATTTAGATCTCGATGAAACAATACATCAATGAGGGGTTAGCTCGATAAGTTCAGTGAATTCTTTTTTGATTTTATAGGGAAGCAAGTCAAAACTCATGTTTCTTAAAAAATGGAAGAAAAAGCCCGCTACGAAAAAAGAAATAGGGCTGGAATCGACAATTTATTTTTTTTTTTTTTCTCAATTTTGATTTTTTGAACCGTATGCACCCAAAGGTGCGTGTACGGTTCCTAAGGAATAGAATTTTGTCCTAATCAACCGACTTCATCGAGAAAGATTACTTTTTTTAGGCCAAGAAGTTGATAGCGAGATCTCGAATCAACTTGTTGGTCTCATGGTATATCTCAGTATAGAGGATGATACCAGGGATCTGTATTTGTTTATAAATTCTCCCGGCGGATGGGTAATCCCAGGAATAGCTATTTATGATACTATGCAGTTTGTGCCACCAGATGTACATACAATATGCATGGGATTAGCCGCTTCAATGGGATCTTTCATCCTGGTTGGAGGAGAAATTACCAAACGTCTAGCATTCCCTCACGCTTGGCGCCAATGAGTTTTTTTATTTGAGAGAAAAAAAAGACTATGCCTTCGTCATATGGAATATGAATAAAATAATAATAATATTAAGTAATAATAGCATGGCATTTCAAGTTCGATATGAGCAAACTATTATTATTTTTTCATAATACGAGATTATGTATCGAGATAGTAGTATGAAAGAAAGGTTATTTCCGACTTGATCTTATGTATCGGGGTCCATTTCAGCGTCACAAACCTTTTTGCTTCCACATCAGAAGTCTCTTTCCAATATTTATGTTATGAAAGAGTGTGAAAATTAAAAAAAAAAGATCATTTTTTACTTATTTTTATTTGATCGGATCAGAAAGAAACTTTGGGATTGCTGAATCACAGACGAGATAAATATATAAAGCAACGGAACCATCATAGTATTTTTTGATTACTCCGAAAGGAAGGATGGTAAATGGATCATTCAACGATCTGGGTCTGATAGATTCGACTTGTCTCTTTCTTCGATGAGAAAAAAGAGAAAAAAAAAATTCCATTACAGAGCCGTATGCACAAAAGATGCCTGTACGGTTGTTCAATTCTATCTCTTTCTCCCTGCTTGTTATTCTTTATCCCTTCCCTTCGCCCAATCATGCGAGATAGAGGAATCGTTCATTATGTTATATCATCAGGGTTATGATCCATCAACCTGCTAGTTCTTTTTATGAGGCACCCACAGGAGAATTTATCCTGGAAGCGGAAGAACTACTGAAACTCCGCGAAACCCTCACAAGGGTTTATGTACAAAGAACGGGCAATCCTTTATGGGTTGTATCCGAAGACATGGAAAGGGATGTTTTTATGTCAGCAACAGAAGCCCAAGATTATGGCATTGTTGATCTTGTAGCGATCGAAAATACCGGGGATTTCGCATAAATCTTTGATTCCATTTCGAATCATAATTTGAATGAACCCTTATTTGATCTTTTATCTTCTTACCTGGGTAAAATATGAAATGGAAGTAATTCATAATCATCCGGTTAGGATCGATCTAAACCAGCCCATTCTGTATATGATTCAGCATGCCAACTATTAAACAACTTATTAGAAACACAAGACAGCCAATCAGAAATGTCACGAAATCCCCCGCTCTTCGAGGATGTCCTCAGCGTCGAGGAACATGTACTAGGGTGTATGTGCGACTCGTTCGGATCATGAGCTAGAACAAATGAGACGATTTTTACAGTATCAATGACTCGTACCAATGAATAGAATGGAAGAACTCCATTCACTATCGAAAAATAAAGATCTCTCGTATACCTCTATTTGTATGGAATTTATGGTTTCCATTGGTGCAAATCCAATCACCCCGATTTGAGATGAAAAGCAATTCCCATTGGTAGCAAATGGTTATCCATTAAGCGGGGGAATGATATTTAAGAAGCAGAAAGATTATGCTCCTACTCTTGCAAGAACGGACTAACAGGGTCAGCTACCTATTCAACCTTCATAATTAAATGCCGTCACTGTATGGATAGATCCCATTGAAAAAAGACCTATTACTCGATAATTCATCGGTAGAGCCAAAGAGCGTGAACTGTACAAGTTACCAATAACATTGATTAAATGAGGAAAGGGGCTCCGGTGTATAGAGAGGACCTCGCCGTTTAAGAAGTAACCATAGAAACGATGGAAGCCACTATTTGTCCATTTACGATTTATTTTATACCTAATATCGGTACAATTTCTTTTTTTTTTTTTTGAGGTGAAATGCCTGGAAGAAATAAAAAAATCGTGGTTGGGAAGGTTATAGTAGCAAAAGCCATTGGAATTTTTATTTTCATTTTATACATCGGAAGAATCCGTTTTGTTATTAATAAACCAGGAGAGGGGAAAAGAATGACTGAAAGAAAAGAAATCAATTAGTTATTCATCAAAGTTTCTTTTGATTCAATGACCAGAGTTAGACGAAGATATATAGCTCGGAGACGTAGAACAAAAATTCGTTTATTTGCAGCAACCTTTCGAGGGGCTCATTCAAGACTTACTCGAACTACTACTCAACAGAAAATGAGAGCTTTGGTTTCCACTCATCGGGATAGAGGCAGGCGAAAGAGAAGCTTTCGTCGTTTGTGGATCACTCGGATAAATGCAGTAACTCGTGAGAATAGGGGATCCCATAGTTATAGTCGATTAATACTTGATCTGTACAAGGGGCAGTTGCTTCTTAATCGTAAAATACCTGCACAAATAGCCATATCAAATAGGAATTGTCTTGACACGATTTCCAATGCGATCATCAAATAAGGAGATTGGAAGGAATTCACTGGAATACTTTAAACGGAGTTCCCCGGAGAATGAACTCCGGGAGGGTATAGTAGAAATTCGTATGATAAGATAAGTAGTAGGAATGAACGAACACGTTTCAATAAAAAAAAAGATTGATTCTTCCCCCATTCTTTTTTTTATTATTACATTACGGCGCGACAATCTCTCGGCTTTTTCGAACAAAACTTCAATCTGAGTTCGAATTAGAGTTTTGATTCGATTGAGGAATAGGCTTATTTATTTCTGGTTCTAGGACCAGTAGTTCTAGGGATCGACCCGGTTCTCTCAAACTGTTTCTCATTATTAAGAAAAGGTAACGAAGATAAAATACGAGCTTGTTTTATAGCAATAGTAATTAATCGTTGTTGTTTCAAGGTTAATCTATTCACTCGTCTAGATAATATTTTTCCTTGTTCACTAATAAATTGATTAATTAAACTCATGTTTCTATAATCAATTCGATCCCCCGATCCAATTGGGGGCAAACGCCTATGAAAAGATCGCTTGGGTTTATGAAAGGGCCGCTTGGATTTATCCATGGTTTATTTCTTATTTCTAAAATCCTATTTCTTCATTCATTTCGGATCCGACCAAAATAGGACTGGATTTGTATATATTATATATGTATATGTAATTTCTTCCTCTTCCTTGGAAGAGTGGCACACGCGTTCCGTTCGATTTATTTCTTTATCTCCCCATGAATCGTATGTTTGTAACAATAAGGGCAGAATTTTTTCAAGTCCAATTGACTAGGTGTATTGTGTCGATTCTTTTGAGTAATATATCTGGAAATGCCCCGCGATTCTTTATTCAAACCATTTCGGACACAACTGGTACATTCCAAAATAACTACTACTCTGACATCTTTACCCTTAGCCATGAACCCCCTTTGGATTTTGAATTCACTCAATTCTTCTATTTTCGATTCGAACCGAAGCGAAGAAGAAAGGAATGAAAAATAAATAGACGAGAAGTCGCTAACTCGAAATCCAATTCAATTATGAAAGATTTCGTTGCAATCAATAGAGTAATCAAATTATTAAGTAATACAAATATTTCTAACTATCAATTATTCCCAATCCCAGTATTTCATTTAGTATCTTGTATGATCTTGAACAGCCTGCCCTCGACCCACATTTCCATTTCTGTTCTCCCTATATTAACCCGAACCCGAGTTTCGATGAGATTCAATCCACTTTTATTCTTTACTCTTTCTTTCCTATCCTAAAGAACTGAAAAAGGGGGGGTTAGTCACAGAGAATTTATTGTATCTCTAATCTTCTTGATCCCTTCCCATGTCAATAACTAGAATGAAAAAAAGGGGAATGTCAACGCATCTGGGAATAAACGATTGATCTCTATCAATAGACCCGCCAAAGACCCGAACCATAGAGTAGTTAGCACAGGTGCCGTGGAGAGATATGTTTTTATATCTCGCATTGAAAATCCTCCTTCTTTTTCTTTAACTTTATTGACTTTATTGTATATTGTAATACATATATGATCAGATGCATATGTAGTTAAAGATCATTTGTACGGGGAATCTCTAACCAAAATGGATATATACAACGATCCGGTAGATGAAATCTACCTGTCCCTAAAACAGAAAAAGATGAACCCTCCTTCCTGAGCACTACTGATAAATATTCATTCCTTTATACGTTTATACGTTAGGTATGTATATAATTCTTTATGAGAATGAAACCAAAAAACCAAAAAGAAGAAATGGCAAAATAAATTCTATTTAGATAGAGGAAATTGTGATGTGGAAAACAAAACATGGATTCCCTACAATGGCACTGTACAACAAATGAAAGGGATGTAGCGCAGCTTGGTAGCGCGTTTGTTTTGGGTACAAAATGTCACGGGTTCAAATCCTGTCATCCCTACTTATCACTTCTCCTATGGACAGTAACGAGGGGTCAATTGAGATCGATTAAAATTGGACACAATCTACCGTTTTATGATACTATACATACAAGATGTATTGGGGGTACAAAAAGAATCCTTTTCTTGACATCCGTATCTCCCATCATAATAAAGCGCTCTTAGTTCAGTTCGGTAGAACGTGGGTCTCCAAAACCCGATGTCGTAGGTTCAAATCCTACAGAGCGTGATTCTGTTCTTTTAATGTTGAATCACAATAAAATAACTTCACTAACTTGAACTGCAACCTGAATTTGACCTCCTGGAGATTAAGGAGGAGGTCAATTAAAAAAAAGAGATGTTACTCAATTAAAGGTCCAACTGATCGCCGCGTCTGTATTGTAAATATGCAGTTACGAAT